CCCATAAAGACATTGAATAGAAGGAGCTGCTTTTTTTGCTACTGTAATTTTGAAAATAAACGTTTAAATGTCCTTCAAAAGTAAGTAAATAGATCCGAAACATATAAAAGGCCGTTAATCCTGCCGTAGAATAAGCTATTAGTGCAAAAATCGGTGAATACAACCAACTATCATTAAGAATTTCATCTTTCGACCAAAAACAAGCAAGGGGTGGAATACCACAAAGAGAAAGTGTACCTAATAAAAAAGAAGTTTTTGTAATTGGTACATGTTTTCTTAAACCGCCCATAAGAACCATATTCTGACTTTTATCTGGAGAATATCCAACAATAGCTTCCATCGAATGAATAATAGATCCAGATCCTAAAAACAACAATGCTTTCGAATAAGCATGAGTAATCAAATGAAATAAAGCAGCTCGATAAGAACCCATACCTAAAGCTAACATCATATAACCCAATTGAGACATTGTAGAATAAGCTAAACCTCTCTTAATATCTTTTTGAGCAAGAGCTAAAGTAGCTCCTAAAAATAATGTTATTATACCTATTAATGATATTAGGTTTAATATGTACGGTATAACTATGAAAAGAGGAAGAAGCCGAGCTACAAGAAAAATTCCTGCTGCTACCATGGTAGCAGCATGTATAAGAGCCGAAATAGGGGTAGGCCCTTCCATGGCATCGGGTAACCAGACATGAAGGGGAAATTGGGCCGATTTAGCAACTGCGCCAGCAAATAATAGGAAAGCACATAAGGTAATAAATAAAGGATTAACTTCATTATTATAAACCGAGTTATTGAATATTTCAAACAAATCCCGAAATTCAAAGCTACCTGTTACCCAATAAAAACCTAAAATTCCTAATAATAACCCAAAATCCCCGACACGATTAGTTACAAACGCTTTTTGACAAGCATTCGCCGCACTGGGTCGAGTGAACCAAAAACCTATTAAGAGATAAGAACACATTCCAACTAACTCCCAAAAAATATAAATTTGTATTAAGTTAGAACTAGTAACTAATCCCAACATTGAAGTATTGGAAAAACTCATATAAGCAAAAAATCTGACATATCCCCGATCATGAGACATATAATTGTCACTATAAATAAGAACCAAAATCCCAACACTAGTAATTAATATTGACATAATAGAAGTAAGTGGATCAACCAAGCAGCCAAACTCTAACGAAAAATCATTATGTATGGTCCAAGACCATACATATTGATAGACAGAATTGTTATTTAGTTGCTGAATAAAGAAATAGGCTGAAAAAAGCATAACTATACTTAATAATACAACACTCAGAAAAGCCCACATACGACGAAGATTTTTAGTTGCGGTCGGAAAAAGTAGAAGTCCCGTTCCTATTAACATAGGAACTGGAAGTGGAATGAACGGTATGAGCCATGAATATTGATATGTATATTCCATATAAAAAAAAATTATCTTAATTAATTGTTTCTGATTCACCAGTTCTTATTTCTTTTCTTTTGAAAACGGTCGATTAATAAAAAAAATTAAGATATCTAAAATAAAACTTAAATAACATTTTCCAGCTTTAACTATTCGGAATCTTTCCAAACTACTTCAAATATTTCAAATGAAGAGTTAGGGTTAGTCAAATAATATGAACAATTTACGAGTGAAAAAGAAATATGTACTTTGTTTATTATTAGTTTATTATTAATATTGAATGGTTAATATGAAATTTAAACTATTAAGTAAAATTTTATAAAAACGAAAAATAGAAATTTTGCTCTAATTATTACGTATTACAATAATTTGTTTATATCGATAGAGCAAGGATAAATAATGACAACAACTATTAAATACTTAATTGCAGTTTTATTCGGTTATTCTCAATGATTAACGAATTTTTTTAGAACAAATTGATTGTGTTCAATTACAATTATAATAAAAACTATTTGTAAGAAATGTTCTACACGTTTTTTATATAAAATAAAAACGGAGGGGCAAAAAAATGGTTTTTTGAAAATATTTTGTATATTCAAGTAACTACGAAGCTTATGTCCATTCGAGTTTGAAAATTTCAATTATGTGTACTTTTTCTTCGAACTTGACCAATTTAATTAATATAATAGAAATTAATATAAAAGAAAAAGTATTACAGTTTTTTTAGAGGAACTGAGTTTTTAAACCTTTCAATGTATTTTATTACATGTAAGACTGTAAATCGAAAACAAAGAATCGCACACATTTTTTTGGTATTTTTTATCAACTTCACTTCAATTTATTCGCTTTGGCACAGTAAATGTTATTGTTCTTAGTAATATTTTAGACAATTTTTCCATACACCCTGGGGAATTTACAAAATAGCTATAGAGATATAGTAAAGAACAATTGATTTTGAACAATAAATGTCTTTCACATCCAACTGATGAACCAATTAGCATTTAAAAATGGCAGTTCCAAAAAAGCGCACCTCTAGTTCAAAAAAACGTATTCGTAAAAATATTTGGAAAGGGAAAGGGTATTGGGCAGCATTGAAAGCTTTTTCGTTAGCAAAATCTCTTTCTACCGGTAGCTCAAAAAGTTTTTTTTGTGTGACAAATAAATAATCAACCAATAGACAAAATAATGTCAATCGTTTTAATTCAAAAAGCAGTCTAAACCTTTTATTTAGAATTTTTTTTTTTATTATTTCCATTCTCATTTTTTTTTATTATTTCCATTCTCAAATGTTTTAACTTGATCAATAACAATATAAAATGGAATTCGTTTTACTTTGTTATTTTTTAATTTTTTAGTAGAAATAAGAATTCGGTTGTCTACTGAATTCAAAAAATGAATGTTATTCTTTATTCAAAAAATGAATGTTATTCTTTTGTTTTAAAAAAGAATAAACGCAAGCACAAGGGTTCGTCTTTTGTTTTGGTATGTTTTATGTTTTTCAAGATGGGGATTTTTACCCTCCCCATCGACTTGATTCAATACTAAATTTCTTTTTAGTTTTATCCATGGATTGAAATCAAAATTATGTAGTTACAAACGTTCCGTTTTATTTTGAGGAGACCATAACATAAAGTAATAAACTATGAAACGAAAAACCCCGTTGGTAGTTAAGTTTAAAAAAGGATACCCTAAAATAAATACTAAACAAAATGTTAAGATTATAACAACAATTAATATTATTAACGAAACCGTTTAGATTAAATGCCTAATTTTGAAACAAATTTTTAGTCATCAATTTTAATGTTTCAAAAAACTATTGAATTAACCCCCCAAACCTAGACGATTGACTAAAAATAGGTTATTATGATTTCGAATAAGCCGCTATGGTGAAATCGGTAGACACGCTGCTCTTAGGAAGCAGTGCTAGAGCATCTCGGTTCGAGTCCGAGTGGCGGCATGGCTTTTTCTAAAAGAGTAAGCCCTATAATGAATTCAATTCCCTATTTCAATTCCTATAATTGAGGCCCCTTTATAATAAATTTTATGGTATTTTCAACTTTAGAGCATATATTAACTCATATATCCTTTTCGATCATTTCAATTGTAATTACAATTCATTTGATAACTTTATTTGTCGATGAAATCGTAGGACTATATGATTCATCCGAAAAGGGGATGATAGCTGCTTTTTTCTGCATAACAGGATTATTAGTTACTCGTTGGATTTTTTTGGGGCATTTACCATTAAGTGATTTATATGAATCATTAATTTTTCTTTCGTGGGGTTTTTCCATTATTCATATGATTCCGTATTTTAAAAAACAGAAAACCCATTTTAGCGCAATAACGGCGCCAAGTGTTATTTTTACCCAGGGTTTCGCTACTTCAGGTCTTTTAACTGAAATGCATCAATCCGTAATATTAGTACCGGCTCTGCAATCCCATTGGTTAATGATGCACGTAAGTATGATGGTATTAGGCTATGCAGCTCTTTTGTGTGGATCATTATTATCACTAGCTCTTCTAGTCATTACATTTCGAAAATTAATAAGGGTTTTTAGTAAAAGCAATAAGTTATTAATTGAGTGGTTTTCCTTTGGTGAGATTCAATACGTGAATGCAAGAAAGAATGTGTTACAAAATACTTCTTTGATTTATTCTCAGAATTATTACAGATATCAATTAATTAACCAATTGGATCGGTGGAGTTATCGTATTATTAGTTTAGGGTTTATCCTTTTAACCATAGGTATTCTTTCGGGAGCAGTATGGGCTAATGAAGCGTGGGGATCCTATTGGAATTGGGACCCAAAAGAGACTTGGGCATTTATTACTTGGATAATATTTGCTATTTATTTACATATTCGAACAAATAAAAATTTTGAAAGTGTAAATTCTGCAATTGTGGCCTCAATCGGCTTTCTTATAATTTGGATATGTTATTTTGGGGTTAATCTATTAGGAATAGGGTTGCATAGTTATGGTTCATTTACATTACTATCTAATTGAATTTAGAGTACTTGACAACTAGAAGCTTCGGGTAACATACGTATATATATGAAACCCACATATAAACCGCCCAGAACCATTTGAATCATTTCCATTACTTGATTCAAATGGTTCTCAAAAATGTCAAAAATATCTGGTTATATAGTTATAATATAATTCCAATTTTTTTATTTAACTTAAAAGCCGAAAGATACGTTTTTTGTACAATGAACAATTTTTAAAATCATCGGATTTTTCTTTTGAGGGGGGGTTATTGACAAAAACTATCTAAAAAAAATTTGATATAATAGCTTCGACTTTGTCAATTGATAATGAGAAAACGAAATCGGGATAAATACCAATACCTATTACAGGTAAAAGGAGAGCAAGCGAAATAAATAACTCTCGCGGTCCAGAATCAAAAAAATAAGAGTTGGGGGCATTAAAAAGCTTGTATCCATAGAACATCTGACGTAACATAGATAATGAATAAATAGGAGTTAATATCATTCCAATTGCCATTACAAAAGTAATTAATATTTTTGTCATTAAAAGATATTTTTGGCTAGTAAGTATTCCAAAAAAAACTATCAATTCGGCAACAAAACCGCTCATGCCCGGTAATGCAAGCGAAGCCATTGATAAGATACTGAAAGTCGTGAATATTTTTGGAATTGCGATAGCCATTCCGCCCATTTCGTCGAGATAAACAAGTCGTATTCTATCATAACTCGTTCCAGCCAAGAAAAAAAGCGCAGCGCCAATAAATCCGTGAGAAATTATTTGTAAAATTACTCCGTTGAGCCCTGTATCACTTATAGAACCAATTCCTATAATTATGAAACCCATATGTGATACAGAGGAATAGGCTATTCTTTTTTTTAAATTACGCTGACCCGGAGATGTTAAAGCTGCATAGATAATTTGAATTGTGCCGACTATCATCAACCATGGAGAAAATATGGAATGGGCGTGGGGTAATAATTCCATATTGATCCGAACCAGCCCATAAGCTCCCATTTTTAATAAAATTCCGGCTAAAAGCATACAAGTACTATAATGCGCCTCTCCATGGGTGTCTGGTAACCATGTGTGTAAGGGTATGATCGGTGATTTGACAGCAAAAGCAATAAAAAATCCGATATAGAATAGTATTTCCAGGGCTACGGGATACGATTGATTAGCTGATGTTTCAAAATTTAATGTCGGTTCATTGGAGCCATATAAACCAATACCTAGAACTCCTAGTAATAAAAAAACAGAACCTCCAGCAGTGTACAAAATAAATTTTGTAGCGGAATACAAACGTTTCTTCCCCCCCCACATGGATAGAAGCAGATAAACGGGAATTAATTCTAACTCCCACATGATGAAAAAAAGTAAAAGGTCTTGAGAAGAAAATGGTCCTATTTGACCGCTATACATTGCTAACATTAGGAAATGAAATAGTCGGGAATCTCGAGTAACGGGCCAAGCCGCTAAAGCCGCTAAAGTTGTGATAAATCCTGTCAGTAAAATGGGTCCTATAGAAATTCCATCCATTCCCAATCTCCAGTAAAAATCAAAAAAATTGATCCATTTATAATTCTCCGTTAGTTGCATTAACGGATCATCCAATTGGAAACGATAACCGAATGCATAGGTTGTTAGAAGGAGCTCTATGATGCATATACATAAAGTATACCACCGTATCACCTTATTTCCTTTATGAGGAAGAAAGAAAATTAAGGAACCCGCGGATATTGGGAAAACTACAATTAGCGTTAACCAAGGAAAATTATTCATAGTAAAAACAAAATAAACTTGGACCAGAAAAACCCGTGCTCAAAATAAATTTATTTTGAGCGCGGGTTTTTGTCGGTAAAGGTAAAAAAAGAAAATGTATTCGAGTAGGGTTTCGGCAACCTATTAATAAGCTAGACCCATACTTCGAGTTGTTTCATGCCATAAATAAACGCGAACACTCAAGAAATCCGTTGGACAAGCGGATTCGCATCTCTTACAACCAACACAGTCCTCTGTTCTTGGAGCAGAAGCGATTTGCTTAGCTTTACATCCGTCCCACGGTATCATTTCCAATACATCAGTTGGGCAGGCTCGCACACATTGAGTACAACCTATACACGTATCATAAATCTTTACTGAATGTGACATTGGATCTATAAATTAAAAAATGTCATAAATTTTCGATCTAGTCACTTTAGAAATGAATCATATATTTAGACACCAGATGAATCAATAATTTATCAGAAATTTTTTAGCAATCTACTTCTGGATCAACTCGTGCGATATAGCCAAGATACTTTGATTTCTTACGTTTTCGAAAACATGGATTACATTAAATGTACGATCATATTAATTCTAATTTATGAATATTCTAGTTTCGAGGGTTAATACTACTTATTCAACAAATTCGATTGATTGATACGCGTTGATTTTCTGTTACGATAAATTGACGAAACAATAGCCGGTCCAATAGCTGCTTCAGCGGCGGCAATAGCTATAACAAAAATTGAGAAAATATTTCCTTTTAATTGCCGACTATCAAAAAAATCAGAAAATGTTACAAAATTTATATTAACTGCATTCAGTATAAGTTCAAGACACATAAGGGCTCTAACCATATTTCGGCTTGTTATCAAGCCATAGATACCGATAGAAAATAAATAAGCACTCAAAACAAGGACATGCTCGAGCATCATTGATTAACTCCTTATCAATTTTGATTCATTTCAATATGAACTGAACAATAATTCAACAGATTCAATTGATTAGAATATAACGTCCGGAACAAAGGAATATATTGTATTAGTAATAGATTAAAAAAAATAATTTTTGTTTTAAGTTTTAGACATAACCAATTTGAAATTCCATTTTAAAATGGAAGATAAAAAAAATGTAATAACACAGAACAGAGTTGCATTTTTGTTACTGTTGATAATTCTATAAATTTATTATTGCCGCGCTACAGCAATTGCGCCTATCAAAGCGACTAAAAGAATTATTGAAATGAATTCAAATGGAAGAAAAAAATCTGTTGATAAATGAATTCCAATTTGTTGACTATTACTTATTAAATCTTGCTCTATAATCTGGTTTGATCTTGTAGTCCAAACAATCCCGTACCATGACGTATCTGTAATAGTAACCATTAGTAAAAAAAAAATACTTGTACAAATAGGAAAAGTAATCCCATCCCCAATAGTCCAAAGATTAAAATCTTTGTAAGATTCTGAACCATTCATGAACATCACAGCAAATACAATTAAAACATTTATAGCTCCCACGTAAATAAGAAGTTGTGCGGCAGCTACAAAATAGGAGTTTAATAGAATATAGAATAAGGATATACAAACAAGAACCAGTCCCAATGAAAAAGCAGAATAAATCGGGTTGGTAAATAATACCACACCGATAGCTCCTAGTATAAGACCCGATCCCACAAAGACTAAAAGAAAATCATGTATTGGTCCGGGCAAATCCATTATATGTAAAATAAGAGATAAATAAATCGAAATGTTTTTCATGACCTTATTGAGACCCGACCAGAAAATTTTTGTTTTATAATTTTTGACAAATTCCTAATTAAATCCTAAGAGATGTGACTAAATGTAGGTACAATTAGTGGGCTAATTTTATTCTTTATCTGAAGCAATAGTTCTAATTCGCAATTTTTGATTTAAAAATATATACGGATATATTAATTAATATATTTTCAATTCAAATGAAGACTCGATTCTTATCAACCAATCAACAGTTGGAATTTTTAGTTATTGACCAAACAAAACGAAAGAAGCTTTCTTTCTTTAAATTAAGATCAAAAACGAACTCTAGTATTGGTAAAGTAATTGGAAATTATTCTTTAATCAAGAGATTTACGTATTTGATATTTGCAGCGAATTAAAAATAGTTCGAATTGTATAATCGTCAATTACTGACATTGGTAAACGACCCAAAGCAATTTGATTATAATTTAATTCGTGCCGATCATAAGTAGAAAGTTCATATTCCTCAGTCATTGCTAAACAATTTGTTGGACAATACTCAACACAATTACCACAAAATATACAGATTCCGAAATCAATACTGTAATTAAGTAATCGTTTCTTTCGAATATCTGTTTCCAATTTCCAATCAACAACCGGTAGATCTATAGGACATACACGAACACACACTTCACAAGCAATACATTTATCAAATTCAAAATGAATTCGACCACGGAAACGCTCCGCAGCGAGTAATTTTTCATAAGGATATTGAATAGTGACGGGTAAACGATTTGCATGAGATAAAGTAATCATGAAACTTTGACCAATGTACCTTGCAGCCCGTACTGTTTGTTGACCATAATTCATGAACCCAGTTACCATAGAAAACATATCGTGAATATATGAATAATTTTATTTTTGTTTATTTCTCTTGTTTGAGACAAATTGTGAATATAGAATATTCCTTTACAGCGAAAAGAGTTGGGAAGAGGTTGTTAATAATAGATTACCAAGAGCGATCGGTAAAAGAAATTTCCAGCCAAGATTTAATAGTTGGTCCATTCTTAGCCTCGGCAACGTCCATCTTGTTGTGATAGGAATGAATAAGAACAAATAGGTTTTAGTTAATGTAATAAAGATACCAATTGTCGCCCCAAAGACTCCACACAGTTTATTTATTTCAAAAAACCCAGAAACATATATGTCTGGAATAGAGATATTCCAACCTCCCAAGTAAAGAACTGTTACAAATAATGAAGAAACTAATAGGTTTAGATAGGAAGCAACATAAAATAAACCAAATTTGATACCCGAGTATTCGGTTTGATAACCTGCTACTAATTCTTCTTCTGCTTCTGGTAAATCAAAAGGTAATCTCTCACATTCTGCTAGGGAAGAGATGATAAAAATGATAAACCCTATAGGCTGACGCCACAAATTCCATCCCCAAAAACCGTATTTTGATTGTGCTTCAACTATATCAATTGTACTTGGACTGTTAGATAATCATAGTCGGTGATACCATCACTGTTACCATCGCTATTACAGAACCGTACATGAGATTTTCACCTCATACGGCTCCTTGAAGGCCATAAATAAATCTAAGGACCGGGTAAGTATTATTATTTTTTTTTTATATATTTGTAGGATGGATAAGGTGAAACTTTATTGAACGGCCCAAAATTAGACCCATTGAATTCTGTCTGTTATAATTATTCGTTTTATATTTTTATTTTAATAATAAATTTAATAAATTAAAAATAAACTACTTCTGAATTGATCTCACCCCTTCTTTAATAATTTCAATTCTTCTTTGGTGAGTAATAACTTAATTCTTCAATAAACTACTTCTTGTCGAATTGTCGAAATATAACTAACCCATCGTTTTTACTTACGAAAAGGAATTCCATATTAATTCATGAATTCTGATACATATTCTATATATATATGAATATGTATATGGAAAAGGATAAAAAGATATTTTTTTTTATTGGAATTGGGTTTCTTTCTCGTTTTTTTTTTTCGTTTCTATTCTTCTTTCTATTTCTGAAAAAAAGAGGGCTTCCAAAATAAAGGATTTTTTCGTTTCAAATAATTATGGATTTAATCGGTGGATAGGAGAATACTCTGGATTGGAATCGTGCCTTGGGAAGTACTACCTAATAATTTCTACCAACTGTAAGCCCAAATTAGTATTCTTTGTTTGTATATTATGTAAAAATGTCTTTTTGGATAATTTACAAAATTTTCATTTCCATTACAAATCCGTTATATATCTTGGTGTTTCTAACCATCCACTCGTTTTTGTTTAACCCCCCGTTATGATAATACATGTATGTTAATACATTGAAATGATACAATACGGTGGATTTTTTGAGCCCGCTTCAAGTCAGGATGATTAATCGCCCTATCTTGGGGTAAACGGTTTCTTATGTTTATTTCCGCTTAACTCTCGTATACATGGAAAATGAGACTCAATATTTTTACTGCGAATTTATCTATTCTAAATTAGATAATTTATATATTATATATACGCTGTTTTCTTTCACTCATATAACTATTTGATTTAATTCTTCAATCCGAATAATGAATAAAAAAAAAAATGAAAATATCTAACTATACTCAATTCCTTCCACCGCTTTCCTAGAAAGGAAGAATAGAGAAAAGTTTCTGTTTATATCACCGAATCGCACGTAGAGATATTGATAACACACATAAAGTTAATGGTATTTCATAACTAATCGATTGAGCAGCAGCTCGTAGACCACCTAAAAAGGAATATTTATTATTTGACCCATATCCTGACATAAGAAGTCCAATGGGAGCAATGCTTGAAATGGCAATCCATAAAAAAACCCCAATATTGAGATCCGCTAAAACAAGGCGATAACCAAACGGAACTACTAAATAACTTACTAAAATTGATATAACTGCTATCGATGGGCCGATACTGAATAAACGAGTATCCCCTCTAGATGGAAAAAGATTTTCTTTGAAAAGAAGTTTTGTCCCGTCTGCTAGAGCTTGAAGAACTCCCAAAGGGCCAGCATATTCAGGTCCAATACGTTGTTGTATTCCCGCGGATATTTCTCTTTCTAACCATACAATTACCAGGACACCTATTGTGATTCCCAATACAAGAGTCAAAATAGGAATAAGTAACCATATAATTCCATAGACTCCTTGGAAAAATTCCAATCTAGAAAAAGAATCGATATCTTGTACTTCTGGTGTATCAATTATCATTTCAACGATCAACTTCTCCCATAATGATATCTATACTACCTAGTATTGTCATAATATCAGCCAATTTCATTCTTTTAACTAACTGAGGAAGAATTTGCAAATTGATAAAACCCGGCGGTCGTATTTTCCATCTCCAAGGAAAAACACTCCGATCCCCTATTAAAAAAATTCCCAACTCGCCTTTTGGGGCTTCGACTCTCACATAAAGTTCTTGTTTCGGCAATTCAAATGTAGGAGAAGGTTTTTTACTAATAAAGCGATATTCAAAATCATTCCATTCTGGATTCTTTTCTCTATCAAAGTATCGGATTTCTAAATTCTCATATGGCCCCCCCGGAATGCCTTCGAGAGCCTGCTGAATAATTTTGATAGATTCCGTCATTTCACCAATTCGGACTAGATAACGAGCCAATGAATCCCCCTCTTTTTGCCACTGTACTTCCCAATCAAATTCGTCATAACACTCATATTGATCAACTTTACGAAGATCCCATTGTATTCCGGACCCTCGCAGCATCGGTCCCGATAAACCCCAATTTATTACTTCCTCTCGACCAATAACGCCTACCCCCTCGACTCGCTCTAAAAAAATAGGATTACGTGTAATAAGTTGTTGATATTCAGCAACCCTTATTAAAAAATAATCGCAGAAATCCAAACATTTATCTATCCAGCCATAAGGGAGATCAGCCGCTACCCCGCCGATTCGAAAATAATTATGCATCATTCTCATACCGGTGGCAGCTTCAAATAGATCATATACTAATTCTCTTTCTCTAAAAATATAGAAAAACGGAGTCTGTGCACCAATATCCGCCATAAAAGGACCGAGCCATAAGAGATGAGATGCTATACGACTCAACTCCAACATAATTATTCTGATATAGCTGGCTCTTTTAGGTACTTGAATATTTCCCAGTTGTTCAGGTCCGTTTACCGTTATTGCTTCTGTGAACATAGTAGCTAAATAATCCCAACGTGTTACATAAGGTAAATATTGTATAATTGTTCGATTTTCCGCAATTTTTTCCATCCCTCGGTGTAAATAACCCAATATTGGTTCACAGTCAATAACATCTTCACCATCTAGAGTAATGATAAGTCGAAGAACACCATGCATTGATGGATGGTGGGGACCCATACTGACTGACATCAGGTCTTTTCTTGTAGCTGGTATATTCATAGATTTTTCCTTAATTCATTCTGTCATGAATTGCTGAAAACAAAAAAAAGTTCATTCAAATTCAAGATCTAATAAATCAAATAATTCAAAAGGCCTCATCAAATTAACGAGTTTTTAATTCCCGAATACCCAACCGATTAATTAATTCTTTATAACCTATTGTATTTTTCTTTGACAAATAAGATAGCAGTCGTTGGCGTTTTCCCAGAATTTTACGTAGACCTCTCTGAGATAAATAATCTTTTTTATGTAATTGTAAATGGGAAGTAAGTCTTCGTATCCTGTTAGTGAAACTAAATATTTGAAATTCAACAGAACCCTTGTTTTCTTCTTTTTCTTCTTGTGAAATAACTGAGATGAATGAATTTTTTACCATAAAAGGAAACCCCTCTTTATTTTAAAAGATATTTTTATTGATCAGTAATAATAATGTCACTTGTTTTAGTTTGGTATAGACAAGAATCTTAAATCTTAATTTACTTCTAATTTTCAATTTGATTTCATTTTATTAAATCAAATGAAATCAATCCGATTTTGATTTTGAAATTCTATTTGTTCGATTTGAAAGCGTATACAAAAGGATCGTTGTTTTCCGGACTCAAAAAAGCTAAAAACGTAGTCCTAAAATCAGACGATTTTAGTGATTCATTTCTAGATCCAATTGATATGTCATTGAATTACATGTATCAGAATGGAATGTAAGACAATGAAGGTGTGCACCTCTTTGTCGTCATAGACTCGCTGCGATATGGGAAAGATAGCAAAAATGTCTTAGTAATGAATTTTCAATCGTGGATATATATGTATCCTTACCATACTGAAACGACTGCCATTATTGCTATCAAACCAATACCGATTCATACAAGCTAAATCTTCTAATCGATAATTGGGCCACAGAACTAACTTTAATTTAATAAGTTTCTTTTTATATCCTTTGCTTTTATCCAAAAATGGACTGTTTACCTTATTTTCATTCCCACATGCTGAATTTTTAGACATATCCTTTCTATTCCTAGAATTGAAACAAATTAGAATTCTAAATTCTCTTCGAAGTCTAGGTGATAAAAGATTTTCAGGAACAAACAAATCATAATGATTTTTATGTCTATTTCCAGTCATTTTTTTATATTTTGTAATGACTTCATCAGAATTCTTATCAACACGGGTTTTTTCTCGGTAGTTTTGATTGATTTTTTGTTTACTTTCCTGAACCAATGAAATACCAATGGTTTGATACATAATAAATTGCTCATTATTTTTTATAGATAGACGAATTGGTTCAATAATCAAAATCCCTCTCTTGATCAATTCTGTAAGAGTTAAATTTTTCTGAATCATCAGAATATCAAGACTCATTTCTCCCCTTTGAATAGACGATATAGTTATTTCTCGTGGATTTATCAATCTAAGCAGGAGACAATATACTTTGATATTATTGATTATTTTTTTATTTAAAATATCATCCCATCGCAATTGAAAATGAAAATACCTTTTTAGTAAGAAATCAAACTCCGTTTTTGTATTGTTCTTGTATTGCTTTTTATTTTTATGTTTTTTCATGTCCGATCCCGTATAATCTGCTTCAACATCTTTTTGTTGGTTTGAAAGAACCGATTCAAGGTTTGCTTGGTTCGCGGATTCTTTTTGCCCTTTATTTCGTTTTTTTAATTCAAGAGATTTTTTTTCGTTGGAGGATAGTAATATAAAAGAATCTCTTTTTTTATTTCCGACGATAGTTTTGTTTTCAATATCAGTATCGTTTTCATTTATATTCGAATCTAAAAGAAGTAATTTTATTGGTATAACCCACGGTTTCGTTTTATACAAATTATAAAAGATCAAAAATTCGGGGAAGAACCAACGTTCAAGATTTGATATGGGACGATTTAGTATTTCTTCATTCATTCCCATCCAATCCAAAAAAGGTTTTTTGTTGGATACATTGATTTCTTGATGAATCGCGAGAGAAAACGTATTTTTCTTTGTTATTTTCTCAATTGTTTGATAATTAGTAAATTTAGTCTTAGTAGATGTTTTTTTACTGTTTTGGTCAATATCCATACTGATCCAAACTTTGATATCCATTCTGTTTCTAAGACAAAAACGGATAATTCTCCAATCAAAATATTTTCTATCGAGATTTTTTTCCGTATTTTTAATATCATCTTGTACTAGATCATTATTGATAGGAATACCTTCTATCATATAAAAAGATTTTAGTTTAGTTGTGTTGGAATTCGAAAAAATCTCTTGATTATTTTTTACGTGTAATGACGATTCATAAATTGAAGAGGACTTCGTATCTTCAGAATTAATATATTTATATGCTAAAAGATCATATCTATATTGTTTTTTAAAATTTTCTTTTTCATTCAATAGTGAAGCTATTTCAAAATAATTTTGTTTTTCGTAGTGCATAAATTTCGTTTTTTTATATGGATTGCATAAATCCTTATTTTGATTCATATTCATACAGTATTGATTGAATCCATTTCGCCATTTGTGGGGTACTAATCTAGACCATCTAATCTGAGATATATCATATTGATATTGATAATGATTCCTTAACCAATTTGTCCATTGATTTATTTTTATTCCAGAATTATGACGATTCTTATGTTTTAATTGAGAATGAAAAAGTTCTTGTATTCCAACAAAATAACCCTTTATTTTTTTCTTAATAAAAGGGGTTGCTTCATTATATTGAAAGACAGATTTAAACTTATAAAAATCGAATTTTAAAATTTTGGTTCGTGAGAGTTTGTAAAATACATAAGCTTGTGAAAAGTAGGATAAATCACAAAAAGTCTTTGAATTATTATTTCTAGTATTATAAAGTGTCCTTTTTAGATTCGAAATAAAGTGAATTAAACTTTGATTTGTTTTATCAATTTTTTCTTGATTTGTTTCATTATTGGTAATGTATTTAAAAAAAATTTCTTTTATTGATTCAACAAATGGCTGTGTATTGATTCGAGAAATATTAAAAATCCACAGAAAGATATCTATGTATATCCTTTCAATGAAAATTTTTATAAAATAATGCGATTTGCGTATTAGTCGAGCATTTTTTCTTTTTACTATTGGCCAAATTTTTTTTTTTGATTCCAACCTTTTATCATCATCCTTTATTTTGTTCGAATTAATATTTCGATCCGGGATTAGCAATACATTCCTTTTTTCATTTGTAATTGTTTCTATTTGATTTATGATTGTGTTTGTTCTATCAGTTAAATCCTGCATTTTTTTTTCTGTCAATGAATAATTTGTCCAATTTAGGGGTATAGTTTCACTGGACAATTCAGGAATCATCAGATTACTGATTGTCGAATCTTTTTTAGTTTTACTCAATTCAAATAATAGAATTGGATTTTTTTTTGAAAGTTCCTTTTTTATTTCTTTTAAAAAGAGAATCCTTTTAATAACCCATTTTTTTGTTTTTTTTGAAACATTTAGAAACGATTTTGTTTTTTCTTTAAGAATTCTTAGAATTCGAAAGCATTTCTTTTTTAATTTTCTAATTTTTCTTTTGAGTTCTTTAAAAATGGGTTCAAAAAATGAAAGTTGTTTTCGGGGAGAACCAAAAGGGAATTCAGTTTCCATTCCAAAAACTGTTAAAAAGCAAAAAGAATTTTTTGAGTCTTTCTTTTTCATTGTATCGTTATAAGGGGCTGGGGGGTTAGATCTGTGCCAAGGTTTCAGACGAAAAGGAAATAGGATCTTAATCTGAATACCGTCGGTTAACCAGTTTTTTGGAAATTCTTTTTCTGATAATTGAACGCCATTATAGGTGCATTTAACATACATTTCTCGATTCCAATCTTTAAAATCTTCGGACCATTCGGGAAATTGCAACAATAGCATACGGGCGATATTTTTAACTATTATCAATGAAGGCAATATAATATATTTTCTAAGAATTGATTGGGTGATTAACAAAAAACCTCTTATTGCTTGAGCAAGCAAAATACTATCCCAGGCTTCCGCTATTTCTATACGTACTTTCTCATTTTTTTTTGTTTCTTCTTTTTTATCCTCTGCCTTTTTTTTCTCACTTTCTTCTGCGGTTTTCTCTTTATAATCCAAAATTTTGAGTTCTGTGTTTGTCCACATACAATTTCTCAAAATTCGCTTTATACGTTCGGAAATAGCAAAAGAAAAAAAGAGGGATTTGTCTATTCGGTCCAAAAAGAGAGGGGAATGCACATCCGCCTCAAAGAATTTCCAATTAACTATTTTTCGTCTTTGAGCACGCACAGAACCTTTGATTATGTCGCGACGAAAATCTGATTGTTGTGAATAACGTATCAACGCTACTTCGTCTGTTTGATCTGTATTATTAGTTTCTTGGGTATTACTATACCTATTAGTATTCCGTCTGGTATCAGTAAAAATAACTACGCGTTTTGCTTTTCTTGAGCGAATCTCATGATCGGTTACGACAGTTTCCGGTCCCTCCCCCACCTGTTGTTCCAAATCATTAATTAATTTGTATGACCATCGAGGAACTTTTTTATGGATTTCTTTTAGTGCATTAGATTTTTTTTTTATCGTTTTCTCGTCGGGAAGGGTTGTATCTGCATCAAATAAAAATTTTAACATTTTTATTCGATCTTCGGAATCAATTTTTATTTGTTCGTGTTCGAGAACTAAAAAAGGGTTTTTCAAATTTACATTTGATGTGGATTTTACAGAAAATGGATCCATTAAGTTCAATAAATAATTGATTTGCTTACCCCATGTTTTTCTATCAAATGGATTTCGTTTTTGTTCAAATTCTAGGTGATTAATAATAAGAAAGATACTATGAATCTTATTTATCAAAAACTTTTCTATATAATTAGAATTGTTTTGAGAAATTTCATTTTTAATTGAGAGTGAAAACAATTTTTTGATTTGTCCGCGATAGGATCCGTTTAAGAAAGGATCATATATTTTTGGTAAATATTCTTTTTTAGTCTTATCATTACACAATCGGGTTCTTTTTTCAAGTATATTCAGAATAACGGATTTTGTATCGAGAGTTTTTACTCGATTTATAAAAATTTTGCTTATCTTTTTCTGTTTCTGTTCATTGATATAACCCCACTTATTAGAAAATTCAATAGAGGGTACTTTTTTTTTTTGGAACAGAGACGTCTTTCTTTGCATCATTTCCAAAAAAGTTGCTAAACT